AATAACGCCCTTTGGTATTTTACGTGCAGCAGTCTTACGCGAACGAATACGACGCCGCCGATAAACAATTCTTGGTCCGTGTTTTGCCATATTTTATCATCTCATAAATATGAGTCAGAGATATATGGATATATCCATTTCATGTCAAAACAAATCCTTCATTTTTTTTTACGGCAATCAAATCTTTTACAAAATTCCTTTTATTTTTGTAGAATAATTATCCTTGTCGTTGTTTATGTTTTGAGTTAGAACAAATTACTATAATTCGTCCTCGTCTGCGGATCAGACGACATTTTTCACAAATTTTACGAACAGAGGCCCCTTTTTTCATATTTGTCATTCCTTACTTTAATTCCGAGTCTATTTCTTGGAAGAAAATAAGTTTCTTGAAATTTTGAACCTCGAATTGTATTCTCATGGGAAGGAATGTTGAAGTTGAAAAACCACTTAGTCCTTTGAATCATCCGAATCATCTGAATCGTTGTGGGGGAATCTATAAATTATACGGCCTTTGGTTAAATCATAACGGCTTATTTCAATCTTAACCCTATCTCCCGGTAGGATTCGTATAGAATTACGTCGTATCTTTCCTGAAATATAACCTAGAACTACCTGTTCATTATCTAAACGAACGTGGAACATAGCATTAGGAAATGATTGAATAACCAATCCTTCTACTATCCATTTTTGTTCTTTCATTCCAAGCAAAACCTCCTTAAGGTACCAACTAATAGGGGGAAGAGAATAGATAACCTGCTCGTTCTCTCACAAATAATAAATTTTTGATCTAACTCGGATATCAGAAGGATTACCATATATAACATAAAATTTCTCCACCAATTCCTTCTAGTCGAGCTTCCCGATCCGTCATTATACCTCGAGAGGTAGAAAGAATTACAATTCCCATTCCACTTAAAATTCTAGGAATTCGTTGATAGTTAGAATAGATTCGTAGACCAGGCCGACTGACTCTTTTTAAATTTAAAGTATTTCTATATGGTCCTTTCCTATTTCTTCTATGTCGCAGAGTTAAAACCAAAAAATATTTGTTTCTTTCTTGGTGTTTTCTCGCATTTTCAATAAAGCCTTCTCGTAAAAGTATTTTAACAATGCTTTCGGTGATGTTAGTAGATGCTATTCGAACTGTTCCTTTTCTATTCATGTCAGCATTTCGTATAGAGGTTATTATATCAGCAATAGTGTCCCTACCCATGATAAACTAAAATCAGTGGTGTCTCCGAATTTTTATATAATCAACATGCTTTTTTTATTAGTTTATTTTTTTTTATGAATTAAAAAAAAATAAATTCAAAATGAAAGGTATATACGTGATACACAATCTACAATTTCATTCAAATATCCTACTTCTCATCTTATAATACCTCAGGAGCTAATGAAAGTATTTTAGGAAAGTTTTTTTTCAATTCCAGGGCAATCGCACCAAAAACTCTACTTCCTTTTGGATCTCCTTTTTGATCAATGATAACTGCAGCATTGTCATCATATCGTATTAGCAGACCATTGTCGCGTTTGAGTTCTTTACAGGTACGTACAATTACAGCTCTGATCACTTCTGATCTTTCTAAGCGCGTACTTGGTATTGCTTTTTTGATCACAGCAACAATAACGTCACCAATACGAGCATATCGACGATTGCTAGCTCCTATGATTCGAATACACATTAATTTTCGAGCCCCGCTGTTGTCTGCTACATTCAAATGGGTCTGAGGTTGAATCATATCTTCTTTTTATCTGTTCTTTCAATAAATGCAAACAAACAAAGGGCGAAAAAGAAAAAGAAATATTGTTTGCCAAAAATAAAAAGTAAAAAGAATCTACGGTTGTTTTTATCCCCAAGATCTATTTCCTTTGGTTCTACATTCCTATCCTGAAATAATGAATTGAGTTCGTACAGGCATTTTAGATGCCGCTATCGAGATAGCCCTTCGGGCTATATTTTCTGATACTCCGCTTATTTCATAAAGTATTCGACCGGGTTTGACAACAACTACCCAATATCGGGGGGATCCTTTCCCCGAACCCATACGGCTTTCCGCAGATTTTACTGTAACTGGTTTGTCTGGAAATATACGTACCCATATTTTTCCACTGCGGCGTGCATTTCGCGTCATTGCTCGCCGACCTGCTTCTATTTGTCTAGACGTGATCCAAGCAGGTTCAAGTGCCTGAAGAGCATATCTTCCGAAACAAATACGATTCCCCCGATAAGATATTCCCTTCATTCTTCCTCTATGTTGTTTACAGAATCTGGTTCTTTTGGGGTTATAGTTGATGGTTTTTTCTTAATTCCACCTCTACTACAGAACCGGACGTGAGAGTTTCTTCTCATCCGGCTCCTCGCGAATGAAAAAATTTCAATTTTAATTGAATATGAATATTTAAAAATGGAATTCGAATTAGAATAGAATTCTAAATTAATATATAGATTAATATATTCTAAATTTGAAAATGAATAAAAATGAATAATAAAAATGAATAGAATAATAATATTGAATTAAGATATACATTTAATAATACACTAAATCAATAGATTCTTTGATATTCATCTAATTTATTAGATATTTTTATATTAGGATATATAAGGAAATTTGAAATATATTATATATATAGTTTGTCTATATTTTTTTGTATAGATATATTTTATTAGATTGCATTGCTAAAATAAAATGTGAGCAATTTAATAAAAAAGGAATTTTCGCGGGCGAATATTTACTCTTTCAATATCTATTTTAGTTTTATAGGATTAGTTTATCACTTTTCAGAATAGATGAATTGGTCTCTGGTTCGTTCCGCCATCCTTCCCAATGAATCATTAGGATTCTTTTTCAATTGAATCTTCTGTATTCATGGATTACATCGTTCCCATCGCTTCTTGATTAATGATTAGGTCTGAATTCTACAATGGAGCTCTTAATGAACTTTGTTCTTGAGCCAACCCTCTTAGTCTTTATTGGCCGGAGGCTCTTACTTTTTTCTTTTTTCTATGAATAGATTCATATCAGATAATTATGTGTGAATCTGTATTCATGCTTTATTACATTGTCTTTTATGATATGATTCAAAGACCTTACATAGTGGAATCGTATATCATTTAGATTCATTTTTTTCTTTCTTTCGCCTTTCCATTTATCCGCATCCCCCTCCTTTAATGTATATTTTTCTTTTTTTTTTTTTTCTTTTGCTTGACAACTCATTTGATTTCTTGTTTATGAAAAAAAAATTCAGTTGCTGCAATGATAGGACCAAAATATCCTATCTTGACTGCTTCTTTGGATCCAGATAATGTGATGCGATGAGTTGGTTATTAGTTCTATAGTTATTAGTTCATACTTCATACTATGGGCTCTTACTTTTTTTTCGTATTAATTCTAACAAAAACCAACGAGTCACACACTAAGCATAGCAATTCTATCAAAAGAAGAGGTCAATCGAATTTTTATTCAACCTTATAGAATATAGAATTAAAAATGAGAATTGTTTTGATGGAAATTTGATGGAAAAAAGGCTGTCATTCTTTGTTCTATCGTTAAATCAAAACAGAAAGACAAGTCAAGTAAAGGCTTATTATTCCTCGTCTATAAATATCCAAATTTTGATACCCAATACCCCATAGATAGTTCGAAACGTATAGGCGTAATAATCAATTTTCGCGCGAATGGTTTGTAGGGGAACCCTACCCTTTCTTATCCAGTCAACACGTGCCTTATCTTTTCCACCGAGACGGCCTGCGATTTGTATTTTAATTCCTTTTGCCCCGGCTTGTTTGCCTAATTCAATAGCCTTTTTCATTGCTTTTCGAAAGAATACCCTATTTTTTAATTGTACGGCTATAAATTCTGCAAGAATTTTAGGGTGTCCATAAGGTTTTGCAATTTGTTTAATAGTAATGTTGAGTTTTCGGTTCACACAATTCAATTCTTTTTGTACTTTTATTTTGAGGTCTTCGACCGCTCGTGGTCTATTTTTTATTAATAATTTGGGAAATCCCATATAGATGATAACCTGTATCAGATCGATTCTTTTTTTAATTTCGATACGTGCAATTCCTTCGCCATATAGCGATGTTCTTGTATTTTTTTCTACATAATTTTTGATACAATTCCGTATTTTTTGATCTTCTTGTAGACCTTCAGAATAATTTTTTGGTTGTTCAAACCAAAGGGAATAATGATCTTGGGTTGTACCAAGTCTGAAACCAAGTGGATTTATTTTTTGTGCCATATTAGTAAAGTTTTAGCTCTCCTTTTATTAACAGTCTTAATAGTAAGTCGTCAAACTTTCTTAAAGTTGAAGAGTTCACTGCAGCCCAAACTTGTTGTATATCTTCTTTTGAAAACGTGTGTATATTTTTTCTAAATTCTTCCATGAAGAATGTATCTTGTAATACAATAGTTATGTGACAAGTAGGTCTTTTTATCAGATAATTACGTCCTTTAGCTCGGGGTTTTAATTTTTTTATGGTAGTTCCTTTGTTAACTTCGACTTTCCTAATCATTAACTCTGTTTTGTTGGAACCCTTATTGTGCCTAGCATTTGCTGCCGCAGAATAAATCAATTTAAAGATGGGATAACATGCTCTATAGGGCATGAATTCTAATATCATAAGTGCTTCTTCGTAGGAACGCCCACGGATCTGATCAATTACCCTTCTTGCTTTGTCAGCAGACATTCTTATATATCGACCAAAAGCATATATTCCCCTTCTCCTATTCAGTTCGCTTAATTCATCGTTCTCTTCTTGCCTTGACTTTTTTATGATTCCCATTAAAGTTTACCTCCTATTAATGAACAATAAACATCTGTATTTTTTATATTAACTTAACGACGAGATTTATTATCGTTTTTTTCCTGCCCTCGTAAATGGAAAGTCGGTACAAATTCTCCCAATTTATAACCTACCATACGACTCCTTATGTAAATAGGCAAGTGTTCTTTTCCATTATAGATAGCAATTGTGTGTCTAACCATTGCGGGTATAA